GTCCCTGTAGCTTATCAAACAAAGCATGGCACTGAAGATGCCAAGATGGTTGTCCCATAAACACCCAAGGACAAAAGACTTAGTCCTAACCTTACCGTTAATTCTTGCCAAACATATACATGCAAGTATCTGCACCCCAGTGTAAATGCCCTCGGACCCTATCTCCTATAGGCAAGAGGAGCAGGTATCAGGCACACCCACAGCTGTAGCCCAAGACACCTTGCTTAGCCACACCCCCACGGGTACTCAGCAGTAATTAACATTAAGCAATAAGCGTAAGCTTGACTTAGTTATGGCAATACTCAGGGTTGGAAATCTTGTGCCAGCCACCGCGGTCACACAAGAGACCCAAATTAACTGTAACACGGCGTAAAGAGTGGCACTATGTTATCGCAGCAACTAAGATCAAAGTACAACTGAGCTGTCATAAGCCCAAGATGTATCTAAAACCACCATCAAGACAATCTTAGCAACACCGACCCCTTCCCCTCCACGAAAGCTAGGGTACAATTGGATTAGATACCCCACTATGCCTAGCCCTAAATCTCGATACTTACCCCACTGAAGTATCCGCCTGAGAACTACGAGCACAAACGCTTAAAACTCTAAGGACTTGGCGGTGCCCCAAACCCACCTAGAGGAGCCTGTTCTATAATCGATAACCCACGATATACCCAACCACTTCTTGCCAGTGCAGCCTACATACCGCCGTCGCCAGCTCACCTCCTCTGAGAGCCCAACAGTGAGCACAACAGCCCCCCACCCGCTAACAAGACAGGTCAAGGTATAGCCCACGGAGTGAAAGAAATGGGCTACATTTTCTAAAATAGATAACCCACGTAAGGGGGTGTGAAACCTCCCCCAGAAGGCGGATTTAGCAGTAAAGTGGGACAATAATGCCCTCTTTAAGCTGGCCCTGGAGCACGTACACACCGCCCGTCACCCTCCTCACAAGCTACACACCCTTATAAATAATTCCACTAATTAGCCAAAGACGAGGTAAGTCGTAACAAGGTAAGTGTACCGGAAGGTGCACTTAGCACCAAGACGTAGCTATAATACAAAAGCATTCAGCTTACACCTGAAAGATGTCTGCCACCTACCAGATCGTCTTGAAGCCTAACTCTAGCCCAACCATAATTCCAACAAAACTAATTAAAACTCTCTCCACCTCTAAAACCAAAGCATTCTCTTAACTTAGTATAGGCGATAGAAAAGACTCCCTCTTGGCGCGATAGAAATCTCTGTACCGCAAGGGAAAGATGAAATAATAATGAAAAACCAAAGCAATAAACAGCAAAGATAAACCCTTGTACCTTTTGCATCATGATTTAGCAAGAACAATCAAGCAAAACGAACTGAAGCTTGTCACCCCGAAACCCAAGCGAGCTACTTACAAGCAGCTACCCTTGAGCGAACCCGTCTCTGTTGCAAAAGAGTGGGACGACTTGTTAGTAGTGGTGAAAAGCCAACCGAGCTGGGTGATAGCTGGTTGCCTGTGAAACGAATTTGAGTTCTTTCTTGATTTTTCTCTATAGACACTAAACCCAAACTACACCGAAGTAAATCAAGAATAATTTAAAGGAGGTACAGCTCCTTTAAAAAGAATACAACCTCCCCTAGCGGATAACATTCCCCACCCAAAAACCTGTAGGCCTTTAAGCAGCCATCAGTAAAGAGTGCGTCAAAGCTCACCTTAAAAAAATCCAAAGATTAGTCCGACTCCCTTACCCTTAACAGGCTAACCTATAATAATAGGAGAATTAATGCTAAAATAAGTAACTAGGGATTATTCCCTCTCAAGCGCAAGCTTACATCATTACATTATTAACAGACCGCGGCTAATGCTGCAAACCAACAAGACCAAACATTAAACCTACCCTGTTAACCCGACTCAGGAGCGCTTTATCAGAAAGATTAAAACCTGTAAAAGGAACTAGGCAAACCCAAGGCCCGACTGTTTACCAAAAACATAGCCTTCAGCCCAACAAGTATTGAAGGTGATGCCTGCCCAGTGACATTACGTTCAACGGCCGCGGTATCCTAACCGTGCGAAGGTAGCGCAATCAATTGTCTCATAAATCGAGACTTGTATGAATGGCTAAACGAGGTCTTAACTGTCTCTTGCAGGTACTCAGTGAAATTGATCTTCCTGTGCAAAAGCAGGAATAAGCACATAAGACGAGAAGACCCTGTGGAACTTAAAAATCAGCGACCACTACATATTACACCATAAACCTATTAGGCCCACCACCCCGAAAGAACTGGCCCGCATTTTTCGGTTGGGGCGACCTTGGAGAAAAACAAACCCTCCAAAATCAAGACCATGCTTCTTAACCAAGAGCAACCCCTCAACGTACTAACAGTAATCCAGACCCAGTATAACTGACCAACGGACCAAGCTACCCCAGGGATAACAGCGCAATCTCCTTCAAGAGCCCATATCGACAAGGAGGTTTACGACCTCGATGTTGGATCAGGACATCCTAATGGTGCAGCCGCTATTAAGGGTTCGTTTGTTCAACGATTAACAGTCCTACGTGATCTGAGTTCAGACCGGAGCAATCCAGGTCGGTTTCTATCTATGATAAACTTTCCCCAGTACGAAAGGACCGGGAAGGTAAGGCCAATACTACAAGTACGCCTTCCCTCCAAAGTAATGAACCCAACTAAATTACCAAGAGGACTATTCCCCTAATCCTAGATAAGGATCGCTAGCGTGGCAGAGCTTGGGCAAATGCAAAAGGCTTAAGCCCTTTACCCAGAGGTTCAAATCCTCTCCCTAGCTTCATCATGATCCTAACCCATCTTATCATATCCTTGTCCTACGTAATCCCAATTCTAATCGCCGTAGCTTTCCTAACACTAGTTGAACGAAAAATTCTAAGCTATATACAAGCCCGAAAAGGCCCAAACATTGTAGGCCCCTTCGGCTTACTCCAACCTATTGCAGATGGCGTAAAACTATTCATCAAAGAGCCTATCCGTCCATCTACCTCCTCCCCATTTCTCTTTATTATAACGCCTATCCTAGCCCTTCTCCTAGCAATTACAATCTGAATTCCTCTGCCCCTTCCCTTCCCTCTTACCGACCTAAACCTGGGCCTCCTCTTCCTCCTAGCCATATCAAGCATAGCAGTATACTCAATTCTATGATCAGGGTGGGCTTCAAACTCAAAATACGCACTAATTGGTGCCCTACGGGCAGTAGCACAAACTATCTCCTATGAAGTAACACTAGCTATCATCCTCCTCTCCATAATAGTATTAAGCGGAAACTACACCTTAAGTACCTTAGCCACCACCCAAGAACCACTATACCTCATTTTCTCCTCCTGGCCCCTTGCAATAATATGATATATTTCTACACTCGCCGAAACAAATCGTGCTCCATTCGACCTTACAGAAGGGGAATCTGAACTAGTTTCAGGCTTCAACGTAGAATACGCCGCAGGCCCATTTGCCTTATTCTTCCTAGCTGAATACACAAATATCATACTAATAAACACACTAACCACCATCCTATTCCTAAATCCAAGCTCACTCAACCCTCCCACAGAACTATACCCACTAACCCTAGCCACCAAAGTTCTCATCCTCTCCTCAAGCTTCCTATGGATTCGAGCCTCCTACCCGCGATTCCGCTACGATCAACTTATACATCTCCTTTGAAAAAACTTCCTCCCACTAACCCTAGCACTATGTATTTGACACACAAGCATACCAATCTCCTACGCAGGCCTACCTCCTTATCTAAGGAAATGTGCCTGAACGTAAAGGGTCACTATGATAAAGTGAACATAGAGGTACACCAGCCCTCTCATTTCCTAATAAAAATTAGAAAAGTAGGAATCGAACCTACACAGGAGAGATCAAAACTCCCCATACTTCCTTTATATTATTTCCTAGTAGGGTCAGCTAAAAAAGCTATCGGGCCCATACCCCGAAAATGATGGTTTAACCCCTTCCTCTACTAATTAACCCACACGCAAAACTAATCTTCCTTATAAGTCTACTCCTAGGAACAACCATTACAATCTCAAGCAACCATTGAATATCAGCCTGGGCAGGCCTAGAAATCAATACCCTCGCCATCATCCCCCTTATTTCAAAATCCCATCACCCACGAGCCATCGAAGCCGCAATCAAGTATTTCCTAGTACAGGCAACCGCCTCAGCGCTAGTCCTCTTCTCAAGCATAATCAACGCATGATCCACAGGACAATGAGATATCACCCAATTAAACCAGCCAACGTCATGCCTCTTACTGACAACAGCAATTGCAATAAAACTGGGCCTAGTACCATTCCACTTCTGATTCCCCGAAGTACTTCAAGGCTCACCCCTAACTACTGCCCTTTTATTATCCACAGTAATGAAATTTCCCCCAATCACAATTCTATTCCTAACATCCCATTCACTAAATCCAGCATTACTAACCTCGATGGCCATTGCTTCAACAGCCCTAGGGGGCTGAATGGGATTAAATCAAACACAGATTCGAAAAATCCTGGCCTTCTCATCAATCTCCCACTTAGGTTGAATAACTATCATCATCATCTATAGCCTTAAACTTACTCTACTAACCTTCTACCTATACTCCTTAATAACCATTACCGTATTCCTCACCCTCAATACAACTAAAGCTCTAAAACTATCAACAATAATGATCACATGAACAAAAATTCCTACACTAAACGCAACCCTAATACTAACCCTTCTATCCCTAGCAGGCCTCCCCCCCTTAACAGGCTTCTTGCCCAAATGGCTCATCATCCAAGAACTTACTAAACAAGAAATAACCACAGCAGCTACAATCATCACCATGCTTTCACTGCTGGGGTTATTTTTTTACCTTCGCCTCGCATACTACTCAACAATCACACTCCCACCAAACTCCACAAACCACATAAAACAATGGCATACTGACAAATCAACAAATACCCTAATTGCCATCTTCACCTCTCTATCAGCCCTACTCCTGCCCATCTCACCCATAATCCTCACCATCATCTAGAAACTTAGGATCAACCCAAACCAAAGGCCTTCAAAGCCTTAAATAAGAGTTAAACTCTCTTAGTTTCTGTTAAGACCCGCAAGACATTATCCTGCATCTCCTGAATGCAACCCAGATGCTTTAATTAAGCTAGGGCCTTGCCTAGACAGATGGGCCTCGATCCCATAAAACTCTAGTTAACAGCTAGATGCCTAAACCAACAGGCTTCCGTCTAAAAGACTCTGGCACACTTTCAGCGTACATCAATGAGCTTGCAACTCAACATGAACTTCACTACAGAGCCGATAAGAAGAGGAATTGAACCCCTGTAAAAAGGACTACAGCCTAACGCTTTGACACTCAGCCATCTTACCTGTGACCTTCATTAATCGATGATTATTTTCAACTAACCACAAAGATATCGGAACCCTCTACTTAATCTTCGGCGCATGAGCCGGCATAATCGGCACTGCTCTTAGCCTATTAATCCGTGCAGAACTCGGCCAACCAGGAAGCCTATTAGGGGATGACCAAATCTATAATGTAATCGTCACCGCCCACGCCTTCGTAATAATCTTCTTCATAGTCATACCCATCATGATTGGAGGATTCGGAAATTGATTAGTCCCACTTATAATTGGTGCCCCCGACATAGCATTCCCACGCATAAACAATATAAGCTTCTGACTACTCCCTCCATCCTTCCTACTGCTACTTGCCTCCTCCACAGTAGAAGCAGGAGCAGGCACAGGGTGAACAGTCTACCCACCACTAGCCGGCAACCTAGCCCACGCCGGAGCTTCAGTAGACCTAGCCATCTTCTCCCTTCACCTAGCAGGTGTATCTTCCATTCTAGGGGCAATCAATTTCATCACAACAGCCATCAACATAAAACCACCAGCTCTATCACAATACCAAACACCCCTATTCGTGTGATCCGTCCTAATTACCGCCGTCCTATTACTGCTCTCACTCCCAGTCCTTGCTGCTGGCATCACTATACTACTAACAGACCGAAATCTCAACACTACATTCTTCGACCCTGCTGGAGGAGGAGACCCAGTTCTATATCAACATCTCTTCTGATTCTTCGGCCACCCAGAAGTTTATATCCTAATCCTCCCAGGTTTTGGAATCATCTCACACGTAGTAACCTACTACGCAGGTAAAAAAGAGCCATTCGGCTACATAGGAATAGTATGAGCCATACTATCTATTGGCTTCCTAGGCTTCATCGTATGAGCCCATCATATATTCACAGTAGGAATAGACGTAGATACTCGAGCATACTTCACATCCGCCACCATAATCATTGCCATCCCAACTGGCATTAAAGTCTTTAGCTGATTAGCTACACTACACGGAGGAACTATTAAATGAGATCCCCCAATACTATGAGCTCTAGGCTTCATCTTCCTCTTCACCATTGGAGGCTTAACAGGGATCGTATTAGCCAACTCCTCACTAGACATTGCTTTACACGACACATACTACGTAGTCGCCCACTTCCACTATGTACTCTCAATAGGAGCTGTCTTTGCCATCCTAGCAGGATTCACTCACTGATTCCCACTATTCACCGGATTTACCCTACACCCTACATGAACCAAAGCCCACTTCGGAGTTATATTCACAGGCGTAAACCTCACCTTCTTCCCACAACACTTCCTGGGTCTAGCAGGTATACCACGACGATATTCAGACTACCCAGACGCTTATACCCTATGAAACACCATATCGTCCATCGGCTCCTTAATCTCAATGACAGCCGTAATCATACTAATATTTATCATCTGAGAAGCCTTCACATCAAAACGAAAAATCTTACAGCCAGAATTAACCTCCACCAACATCGAATGAATCCACGGCTGCCCACCTCCCTATCACACCTTCGAAGAACCAGCCTTTGTCCAAGTACAAGAAAGGAAGGAATCGAACCCTCATACGCTGGTTTCAAGCCAACCGCATTAAACCACTCATGCTTCTTTCTTATGAGATGTTAGTAAACCAATTACATAGCCTTGTCAGGACTAAATCACAGGTGAAAACCCCGTACATCTCCCTATGGCTAACCACTCCCAATTCGGATTCCAAGATGCCTCATCCCCTATCATAGAAGAACTCGTTGAATTCCACGACCACGCACTAATAGTTGCGCTAGCAATCTGCAGCTTAGTTCTCTACCTCCTGGCACTCATATTAATAGAGAAGCTATCCTCAAACACCGTTGACGCCCAAGAGGTAGAATTAATCTGAACAATCCTACCAGCTATCGTCCTCATTCTACTTGCCCTCCCATCCCTGCAAATCCTATACATAATAGATGAAATCGACGAGCCCGACCTCACCCTAAAAGCTATCGGACACCAATGATACTGAACCTACGAGTACACAGACTTCAAAGACCTAACATTCGACTCATACATGCTTCCTACAACCGAACTCCCTGCAGGCCACTTCCGGCTATTAGAAGTTGACCATCGCGTTGTCATCCCAATGGAATCCCCTATCCGCATTATTATCACTGCCGACGACGTTCTCCACTCCTGAGCGGTCCCTACTCTAGGAGTAAAAACTGATGCAATCCCAGGACGACTAAACCAAACATCATTTATCACCACTCGACCTGGAATCTTCTATGGTCAATGTTCCGAAATCTGTGGGGCTAATCACAGCTACATACCAATCGTAGTAGAGTCCACACCCCTCATCCACTTCGAGAGCTGATCCTCACTACTTTCATCCTAATCATTAAGAAGCTATGTAATCAGCACTAGCCTTTTAAGCTAGAGAAAGAGGGCTATACCCCTCCTTAATGATATGCCACAACTCAACCCAAGCCCATGATTCTTTATTATACTAACATCATGATTGATCTTCTCCCTAATCATCCAACCAAAACTTCTATCATTCACTCCCACCAACTCCCTATCTAACCTACCCACCCCAACCACGACCTCCAAAACTATACCCTGAACCTGACCATGAACCTAAGCTTTTTTGACCAATTCACAAGTCCATGCCTCCTAGGAATCCCCCTAATTCTGATCTCAATACTATTCCCCGCCCTACTACTCCCATCACCAAACAACCGATGAATTACTAATCGCCTCTCCACCCTCCAATCGTGATTCCTTCACCTAATCACAAAACAACTAATAATACCACTAAACAAAAAAGGCCACAAATGAGCCTTAATCCTTACATCACTAATAACATTTCTACTTATAATTAACCTATTAGGCCTACTGCCCTATACATTTACCCCCACTACCCAGCTATCAATGAACATAGCCCTGGCTTTTCCACTCTGACTTGCCACCCTCCTCACAGGAATACGCAACCAACCCTCAATCTCCCTGGGCCACCTACTGCCCGAAGGAACTCCAACCCCATTAATCCCAGCATTAATTTTAATCGAAACCACTAGCCTACTTATTCGCCCATTAGCCCTTGGAGTTCGCCTAACAGCAAACCTCACAGCAGGGCACCTACTCATCCAACTTATCTCCACAGCCTCAATTGCCCTACTCCCAACTATCCCAACCGTATCCATCCTAACTACAACAATCCTCCTCCTACTAACTCTCCTAGAAGTAGCAGTAGCCATAATCCAAGCTTACGTCTTCGTCCTCCTATTAAGCCTATACTTACAAGAAAATATCTAATGGCCCACCAAGCACACTCCTACCACATAGTAGACCCAAGCCCTTGACCTATTTTCGGCGCAGCCGCTGCCCTACTCACCACCTCAGGATTAATCATATGATTCCACCACAACTCCTCACAACTTTTAAGCCTAGGCCTACTCTCCATAATCTTAATTATAATCCAATGATGACGAGACATTGTACGAGAAAGCACATTCCAAGGCCACCACACCCCTCCAGTCCAAAAAGGCCTACGATATGGAATGATCTTATTCATCACATCCGAAGCCTTCTTCTTTCTAGGCTTCTTCTGAGCATTTTTCCACTCCAGCCTAGTCCCCACCCCAGAGTTAGGTGGACACTGACCTCCAACAGGAATCCAACCCCTCAACCCACTAGAAGTCCCTCTACTAAATACAGCTATCCTACTAGCCTCAGGTGTCACCGTAACATGAGCTCACCATAGCATCACAGAAGGAAACCGAAAACAAGCTATCCATGCACTAACACTAACAATTTTACTAGGATTCTACTTTACAGCACTCCAAGCCATAGAATACCACGAAGCACCCTTCTCAATCGCTGATGGCGTATACGGCTCAACCTTCTTCGTCGCCACAGGATTCCACGGACTCCACGTAATCATTGGATCCTCCTTCCTATCAGTCTGCCTCCTACGGCTAATCAAATTCCATTTCACCTCAAACCACCACTTTGGATTTGAAGCAGCAGCCTGATATTGACACTTCGTAGACGTCATCTGATTATTCCTCTACATAACCATCTACTGATGAGGATCGTGCTCTTCTAGTATACTAATTACAATTGACTTCCAATCTCTAAAATCTGGTACAACCCCAGAGAAGAGCAATCAACATAATCACATTCATAATCACCCTATCCCTCACCCTAAGCATTATCCTAACTGTACTAAACTTTTGACTTACACAAATCAACCCAGACTCAGAAAAACTATCCCCATACGAATGCGGCTTCGACCCACTCGGATCAGCCCGCCTCCCCTTCTCAATCCGATTCTTCCTCAGTAGCAATCCTATTTCTCTTATTCGACCTAGAAATCGCACTACTACTCCCCCTCCCATGAGCCATCCAGCTTCAATCTCCTACCACCACTCTAACCTGAACCCTCATCATCCTTCTACTGCTCACACTAGGGCTAATCTACGAATGAATACAAGGTGGTCTAGAATGAGCAGAATAGACAGAAAGTTAGTCTAATCAAGACAGTTGATTTCGGCTCAACAGACCATAGTCTACCCTATGACTTTCTTATGTCCCCCCTACACCTAAGCTTCTACTCAGCCTTCACCCTAAGCAGCCTAGGATTAGCATTCCACCGAACTCACTTAATCTCCGCCCTACTATGTCTAGAAAGCATAATACTATCCATATACATTGCCCTATCAATCTGACCCATCGAGAACCAAGCAACATCATCTACACTAATGCCAGTATTCATACTCGCATTCTCAGCTTGTGAAGCAGGCATAGGCCTAGCAATATTGGTAGCCTCCACACGAACTCATGGCTCAGACCACTTACACAACTTAAACCTACTACAATGTTAAAAATCATCTTACCTACAATCATACTCTTACCCACAGCCCTCCTATCCCCCCAAAAATTTTTATGAACAAACACCACCACACACAGTCTCCTAATCGCCACCCTCAGCCTACAATGGACTACTCCAACCTACCACCCACACAAAAGCTTAACCCAATGAACTGGCATCGATCAAATTTCATCTCCCCTGCTAGTCCTATCCTGCTGGCTACTACCACTCATAATCATAGCAAGCCAAAACCACCTCCAACACGAGCCACTAACACGAAAACGAACATTTATCACAACCCTAATCATAATTCAACCATTTATTATCCTCGCATTCTCAACCACAGAACTGATACTATTCTACATCTCATTCGAAGCAACTCTAATTCCAACCCTGATCCTAATCACACGATGAGGAAACCAACCAGAACGCCTAAGCGCTGGCATCTACTTACTATTCTACACCCTTATCAGCTTCTTGCCACTACTAGTCACAATCCTCCACCTACATACACAAATCGGCACACTACAACTAACAATACTAGAACTAACCCACCCCACACTCACCAACTCATGATCAAACTTCTTATCAGGCCTAGCCTTACTAACGGCATTTATAGTAAAAGCACCCTTATATGGCTTCCACTTATGACTCCCAAAAGCCCACGTAGAAGCCCCAATCGCAGGCTCCATACTACTTGCCGCCCTCCTTCTAAAATTAGGAGGGTATGGCATCATACGTATCACCCTCCTGACAGGCCCCCTCCCAAACCACCTACACTACCCATTCCTTACCCTAGCACTATGGGGGGCACTAATAACCAGCTCCATTTGCTTACGCCAAACTGATCTAAAAGCACTCATTGCCTACTCCTCTGTAAGCCATATAGGCCTAGTTATCGCTGCAAGCACAATTCAAACCCATTGATCATTCTCAGGGGCAATAATCCTAATAATCTCCCACGGCCTGACTTCTTCAATATTATTTTGCCTGGCCAACACTAATTACGAACGTACACACAGCCGAATTCTCCTCCTAACACGAGGCCTCCAACCTCTCTTACCCCTCATAGCCACTTGATGATTACTAGCAAACCTAACCAACATGGCCCTCCCACCAACAACCAACCTAATAGCAGAACTAACCATCATAGTTGCCCTATTCAACTGATCTTCCTTTACAATTATCCTAACCGGTATCGCAACCCTACTAACCGCCTCATACACCCTATTCATATTACTAATAACCCAACGAGGCACACTCCCAACCCACATTACATCCATCCAAAATTCAAACACACGAGAACATCTCCTAATAGCCCTTCACATCATCCCCATACTACTCCTTATCCTAAAACCAGAACTTATCTCCAGAATCCTATCCCCTATCACGCAAGTATAGTTTCAATCCAAACATTAGACTGTGATTCTAAAAATAGAAGTTAAACCCTTCTTACCTGCCGAGGGGAGGTTCAAACCAACAAGAGCTGCTAACTCTCGCATCTGAGTCTAAAACCTCAGTCCCCTTACTTTTAAAGGATAACAGTAATCCACTGGTCTTAGGAACCACCCATCTTGGTGCAAATCCAAGTAAAAGTAATGGAACCAACATTACTCTTCAATGTTTCCATACTCATTACAATAACAATCATCATTACACCAATACTACTTCCACTGTTATCAAAGAAACTCCAAAACTCTCCAACCACCATCACACACACTGTCAAAACCGCCTTCCTAGCCAGTCTTGTGCCAACAATACTATTCATACATTCAGGCATAGAAAGCATCATCTCACACTGAGAATGAAAATTCATCATAAACTTTAAAATCCCACTCAGCCTGAAAATAGACCAATACTCCACGATATTCCTCCCCATTGCCTTATTCGTAACATGATCTATCCTTCAATTCGCAATATGATACATAACCCCAGAACCATACATCACCAAATTCTTCTCTTATCTCCTTATATTCCTAATTGCCATGCTAACTTTAACTATTGCCAACAACATATTTCTACTATTCATCGGCTGAGAAGGAGTTGGCATCATATCATTCCTACTAATCGGCTGATGACAAGGTCGAGCAGAAGCCAACACAGCTGCACTTCAAGCTGTCCTCTACAACCGAATCGGAGACATCGGGCTCATCTTAAGCATAGCATGACTCGCATCCTCCATAAACACCTGAGAAATCCAACAAACATTCTCCAACACCCAAACCCCAACACTCCCCCTACTAGGCCTCATTCTAGCAGCAACAGGAAAATCAGCCCAATTTGGGCTTCACCCATGACTGCCAGCTGCTATAGAAGGCCCCACCCCAGTCTCTGCCCTACTCCACTCCAGCACCATAGTAGTAGCCGGCATCTTCCTCCTAATCCGCACGCACCCCTTACTCACCAACAATCAAACAGCCCTTTCCCTATGCCTCTCTCTAGGAGCCCTATCTACCTTATTTGCCGCCACATGCGCCCTCACACAAAATGACATTAAAAAAATTATTGCCTTCTCCACTTCAAGCCAACTAGGATTAATAATAGTCACTATTGGCCTAAACCTCCCCCAACTAGCCTTCCTCCATATTTCAACCCACGCCTTCTTCAAAGCCATACTATTCCTATGCTCAGGCTCAATCATCCACAGCCTTAATGGTGAACAAGATATTCGAAAAATAGGCGGGCTACAAAAAATACTTCCCACAACTACATCCTGCCTGGCCATCGGAAACTTAGCCCTAATAGGAACCCCATTCCTAGCAGGATTCTACTCAAAAGACCTCATCATCGAAAGCCTAAACACCTCCTACCTAAACACCTGGGCCCTACTTCTAACACTACTCGCCACAACATTCACTGCAACCTACAGCTTACGCATAACCTTATTAGTCCAAACAGGGTATACCCGCATGCCCACAATCCCCTCAATAAACGAAAACAACCCAACAATCACAAACCCAATCACCCGCCTTGCCCTAGGTAGTGTCATAGCCGGACTACTCATCACATCATACATCACCCCTACAAAAACTCCCCCAATAACCATACCCACTCTCACAAAAACTGCCGCCATCATCGTCACAATACTAGGCATCATCCTAGCCCTAGAACTTGCAAACACAGCGCACACCTTAACCCAGCCAAAACAAAATACTTACCTGAACTTCTCCTCCACATTAGGATATTTCAACCACTTAACACACCGTCTCAGCGCCATAAAACTACTAAACAGCGGCCAAAAAGTTGCTTCCCACCTAATCGACTTATCCTGGTACAAAAAAATAGGCCCAGAAGGGCTCGCCGATTTACAACTTATAGCAGCCAAAACCTCAACCACCTTCCACACTGGACTAATCAAAACCTACTTAGGAACCTTTGCCCTCTCCATCCTCATTATTATACTATCAACATAAACCAAATTAATGGCCCCCAACCTTCGAAAATCCCACCCCCTTCTAAAAATAATCAACAACTCCCTAATCGACCTACCCACCCCATCAAACATCTCCGCCTGATGAAACTTCGGATCTCTCCTAGGCATTTGCTTAGCAACACAAATCCTAACCGGCCTACTACTAGCCGCACACTACACTGCAGACACAACCCTAGCCTTCTCATCCGTTGCTCATACATGCCGAAACGTACAACATGGTTGACTAATCCGCAACCTACATGCAAACGGAGCCTCATTCTTCTTCATCTGTATCTACCTCCACATTGGACGAGGCCTATACTACGGCTCATACTTATACAAAGAAACCTGAAATACAGGAGTTATCCTTCTACTTACCCTCATAGCTACCGCCTTCGTAGGCTACGTCCTGCCATGAGGACAAATATCATTCTGAGGGGCTACAGTCATTACCAACCTCTTCTCAGCCGTCCCATACATCGGCCAAACCCTCGTAGAATGGGCTTGAGGGGGCTTCTCAGTAGACAATCCCACATTAACCCGATTCTTCACTTTACACTTCCTCCTCCCATTCATAATTATAGGCCTCACCCTAATCCACCTCACCTTCCTTCACGAATCCGGCTCAAACAACCCCCTAGGCATTGTATCAAACTGCGATAAAATCCCATTCCACCCCTATTTTTCCTTAAAAGATATCCTAGGGTTCATACTCATACTACTTCCACTCATAACCCTAGCTCTATTTTCACCAAACTTACTAGGAGACCCAGAAAACTTCACCCCAGCAGACCCCCTAGTCACACCTCCCCATATCAAACCAGAATGATACTTTTTATTTGCCTACGCCATCTTACGCTCAATCCCAAACAAACTAGGAGGTGTACTAGCCCTAGCCGCCTCCGTGCTGATCCTCTTCCTAGCTCCACTCCTCCATAAATCTAAACAACGTACAATAACCTTCCGTCCCCTCTCCCAACTCCTATTCTGAACTCTAACTGCCAACCTTCTCATCCTAACATGAGTTGGTAGCCAACCAGTAGAACACCCATTCATCATCATCGGCCAACTAGCTTCCCTTACCTACTTCACTATCCTCCTAATCCTTTTCCCCATCATCGGGGCCCTAGAAAACAAAATACTAAACTACTAAAAATACTCTAATAGTTTACAAAAAACATTGGTCTTGTAAACCAAAGAAAGAAGACTATTCCCCTTCTTAGAGTTATTCACCACCCAAACAATCAGAAAAAAAGGACTTAAACCTTTATCTCCAACTCCCAAAGCTGGTATTTTACATTAAACTATTCTCTGACCCCCCTAAACTGCCCGAATTGCCCCACGAGACAACCCTCGTACAAGCTCCAACACTACAAATAAAGTCAACAACAAACCTCATCCCGCCATTAAAAACAACCCAGCCCCCCGCGAATAAAACATAGCCACCCCACTAAAATCCAACCGAACCGAAAGTATACCTCCACTATCCACAGTAACCACCCCAAAATTTCAACATTCAACAAACCCCCCAATAACCACCCCCATAACAAGTACTAAAACAAGCCCCGCAACGTACCCTACAACACGCCGATCCCCCCAAGCCTCAGGATATGGATCCGCTGCCAGAGACACAGAATATACAAAAACCACCAATATTCCCCCTAAATACACCATAAATAACACTAAAGACACAAAAGAAACCCCTAAACTCAACAACCACCCACACCCTACAACAGACGCCACCACCAACCCAACTACCCCATAATACGGTGAAGGATTAGACGCAACTGCCAGCCCCCCCAACACAAAGCATAATCCCATAAAAAACATAAAATAAGTCATCAGAAATTTCTGTTTGGCTTTTCTCCAAAACCTGCGGCCCGAAAAGCCGCTGTTGTAATTTCAACTACAGAAACCCCTAGAAAATGGCCCCCCCCTACCCCCCATGTACTGGATTACATTCAGTTATATGCCACATAGTACATTACATCAATGTAGGAAACACATTACATTCAATGTAAAAGCCACATTACACTAATGTAAAAGACACATGTTAATGTATGCTCTACAACCCATCATACACATAGGACATAACACTCTCTCCCACTGTACAACCCAACGGACAGAAAATTCAATGGACACAAGACCAACCCCAATACCCGGGTTAAACCCATAAACCCCAACAAACTGTACATAACATTCTCAAAGCATACGGCAGTGCTCTAGGGCAGACCATGAATGGTTCGGATCATAGTAATGCAACACTCTCTCGACGGACCGGTCTCTCGGACCAGGTGATTTATTAGTCGTCCTTCTCACGTGAAATCAGCAACCGGGTGTTAGTAATATCCTACGTTACTAGCTTCAGGACCATTCTTTCCCCCTACACCCCTAGCACAACTTGCACTTTTGCGCCTCTGGTTCCTATGTCAGGGCCATACCTTGGTTAATCCTTTAACCTTGCTCTTCACCGATACATCTGGTAGGCTATATATCACCATTGTCTCTCTTAATCGCGGCATCTTTCTTTTTTGGCACTTTTGGTTCCCTTTTTTTTCTCTGGGGTCTTCAGGCTGCCCTCCGGTGCAGCGGGTGTATACAATTTATATACGTGGGCATACATGGTATTCGTCCGGTTCGTCGCCCTCAAGAATTGATTAATGAGACGGTTTCATGTATATGGGGAATCAACTTGACACTGATGCACTTTGCTTTCCATTTGGTTATGGTGTGTCCACAGACTCTTATTTATGCTGCTATTTAGTGAATGCTCGTTGGACATGATTTTCCATTTTTACACTTCCTCTGACTTTCTTAACAACACTAGAAGTTTTCGACCAAATTTAACCACGTTTATCATCATGAATTTTATTCACACATTTTTTACATGTCATCAGTACTGGAGTTACATTAATAAACAAACCCTACACATTCCGTACACATATACACCAATACAAACCAAAATATACTAAAGAAACCCCCCTAAAACAACATTAAACGTCACACAAACACAAAGCACAAGTCCAAAATCAAACAGAACAAACAAACTCAAATCAGACAAAT